GTTAATGTAGCTTAACTATAAAGCAAGACACTGAAAATGTCTAGACGGGTAATTATAACCCCATAAACAGATAGGTTTGGTCCTAGCCTTTCTATTAGCCCTCAGTGATATTACACATGCAAGCATCCGCGACCCTGTGAGAATGCCCTCTACCAAAACGTGAGGAGCGAGTATCAAGCACGCAAACATGCAGCTCATGACACTTTGCTTAGCCACACCCCCACGGGAGACAGCAGTGACAAACCTTTAGCAATGAACGAAAGTTTAACTAAGTTACACTGACAACCAGAGTTGGTCAATTTCGTGCCAGCCACCGCGGCCATACGATTGACTCAAGTTAATAGAGCCCGGCGTAAAGAGTGTTTAAGATTTAACCCAACCAATAAAGCTAACCTATAACTAAGTCGTAGAAAACTCCAGTTATAGTGAAATATTTTACGAAAGTGGCTTTAATATTCTGAACACACTATAGCTAAGACACAAACTGGGATTAGATACCCCACTATGCTTAGCCCTAAACCTCAATAACTCAATTAACAAACTTATTCGCCAGAACACTACAAGCAACAGCTTGAAATTCAAAGGACCTGGCGGTGCTTTACATCCGTCTAGAGGAGCCTGTTCTATAATCGATACACCCCGATAAACCTCACCACATCTAGCCATCAGCCTGTATACCGCCATCTTCAGCAAACTCCTTAATGATTGCAAAGTAAGCAGAAGTACTACCATAAAAACGTTAGGTCAAGGTGCAGCCAATGACGTGGGAAGAAATGGGCTACATTTTCTATGTCAGAAAACTAAACGATAACCCTTATGAAATCTAAGGACCCAAGGTGGATTTAGCAGTAAACCAAGAATAGAGAGCTTGATTGAAACAAGGCCATTAAGCACGCACACACCGCCCGTCACCCTCCTCAAACATCACATAAAAGTACATTAAAAACAAGCCACTTAATACTGATCTAGAGGGGATAAGTCGTAACATGGTAAGCGTACTGGAAAGTGCGCTTGGACAAACCAAAACGTAGCTTAAATTAAAGCATCCGGCTTACACCCGGAAGATCTCACAACAAATGATCGTTTTGAGCTAACTCTAGCCCAAACACCACTAAAATATACTACTTAACTACATCAACTAAATCATTCACCTACTGCAAAAGTATAGGAGATAGAAATTATATTTAGGCGCAATAGATACAGTACCGCAAGGGAAAGAACAAAACCAATTAAAGCACAAAAAAGCAAAGATAAGCTCTTGTACCTTCTGCATAATGAACCAACTAGAAACAACTTTATAAAGAGAACTTAAATAATGCCCCCCGAAACCAAGCGAGCTACCCAAGGATAGCTAAAAGAGCACACCCGTCTATGTGGCAAAATAGTGGGAAAATCTCTGGGTAGTGGCGACAAACCTACCGAGCCTGGTGATAGCTGGTTGTCCAAGACAGAATCTTAGTTCAACTTTAAATTTACCTACAGAATCATATAATCTTCCTGTAAATTTAACTGTTAGTCTAAAGAGGGACAGCTCTTAAGACCCTAGGAAACAACCTTTTATAGAGAGTAAACAATCTAACCACCATAGTTGGCCTAAAAGCAGCCACCAATTAAGAAAGCGTTCAAGCTCAATACCTATTTACTCTTAATCCTAATAATCTCACTGAACTCCTAAAACAAATTGGACCAATCTATTATAAAATAGAAGCAATAATGTTGATATGAGTAACATGAAACTATTCTCCCTGCATAAGCTTATCTCAGACCGAAACAACTACTGTTAGTTAACAGCCTAATTACCACACACTATAAATTAGTCCACCAATTAACCAAACTGTTGACCCAACACAGGCATGCACTAGGGAAAGATTAAAAAAAGTAAAAGGAACTCGGCAAACTCTACCCCCGCCTGTTTACCAAAAACATCACCTCTAGCATCCCCAGTATTAGAGGCACTGCCTGCCCAGTGACACATGTTCAACGGCCGCGGTACCCTGACCGTGCAAAGGTAGCATAATCACTTGTTCTCTAAATAAGGACTTGTATGAACGGCCACACGAGGGTTTAACTGTCTCTTACTTTTAATCAGTGAAATTGACCTATCCGTGAAGAGGCGGATATATCTAAATAAGACGAGAAGACCCTATGGAGCTTCAATTTAATGGTACAAACCATAACCATTCTAACCAAAAGGCGATAACCTACAATAAATGTACCATAAATTTCGGTTGGGGTGACCTCGGAGTACAATATAGCCCCCGAAAAACACATACCAAGACTTCACCAGTCTAAGTAAAAATAAACCTATTGACCCAATAACTTGATCAACGGACTAAGTTACCCTAGGGATAACAGCGCAATCCTATTCTAGAGTCCATATCGACAATAGGGTTTACGACCTCGATGTTGGATCAAGACATCCTAATGGTGCAGACGCTATTAAGGGTTCGTTTGTTCAACGATTAAAGTCTTACGTGATCTGAGTTCAGACCGGAGCAATCCAGGTCGGTTTCTATCTATTTAACATTCCTCCCAGTACGAAAGGACAAGAGAAATAGGGCCTACTTCATAAAGCGCCCTCAAGAATTAGATGACCCATATCTTAATCTTACAAACTACAATCCAACCCAAGAACAGGGCTTAGTTAAGATGGCAGAGCCCGGTAATTGCATAAAACTTAAAACTTTATAACCAGAGGTTCAACTCCTCTTCTTAACAACGTGTTTATAATTAACTTAATCTTACTAGTTGTACCCGCCCTAATTGCCATAGCATTCCTAACACTTACAGAACGAAAAATCTTAGGGTATATACAATTCCGAAAAGGCCCTAACATTGTAGGACCCTACGGAACACTTCAGCCAATCGCTGACGCCATAAAACTCTTCACAAAAGAACCCCTACTGCCTACCACTTCCACCACAACTCTATACTTAACCGCCCCAACCCTAGCCCTCTCCATCGCCCTCCTTTTATGAACCCCACTTCCTATACCATACCCCCTGATAAACCTAAACCTGGGCCTACTATTTATCCTAGCAACATCAAGCCTGGCTGTTTACTCAATTTTATGATCCGGTTGAGCATCCAACTCAAACTACGCACTAATCGGCGCATTACGAGCCGTAGCCCAAACAATCTCGTATGAAGTCACCCTAGCCATCATTCTCCTATCCACCTTACTAATAAGCGGCTCATTTAACTTACAATCACTTATTACAACACAAGAACACTACTGACTTCTACTCCCATCATGACCCCTAGCCATAATATGATTTATCTCTACATTAGCAGAAACCAACCGAGCCCCATTTGACCTAACAGAAGGTGAATCAGAATTAGTTTCAGGCTTTAACATTGAATATGCCGCAGGCTCATTCGCCCTGTTCTTTATAGCAGAATACATAAATATTATCATAATAAACGCCCTAACCACCACCATCTTCCTAGCAACATCATTCAACATAACCACATCAGAAACATACACAATCAGCTTTATAACCAAAACCCTCCTACTAACCACCCTATTCCTATGAATTCGAACAGCATACCCCCGATTTCGCTATGACCAACTAATATACCTCCTATGAAAAAATTTCTTACCCCTTACACTAGCACTATGCATATGATACATTTCAATACCCATCTTAATATCCGGCATCCCCCCACAAACATAAGAAATATGTCTGACAAAAGAGTTACTTTGATAGAGTAAATAATAGAGGTTTAAACCCTCTTATTTCTAGGATCTTAGGAATTGAACCCATACCTGAGAGCTCAAAACTCTCCGTGCTACCTATTACACCACATCCTAAACAGTAAGGTCAGCTAAATAAGCTATCGGGCCCATACCCCGAAAATGTTGGTTAAACCCTTCCCGTACTAATATTAACCCCCTAGCCCACCTCATCATTTTCTTGACTATCCTAACAGGAACTACAATCACAATTTTAAGCTCGCACTGATTTCTAGCCTGAATAGGCCTAGAGCTAAATATACTAGCCATTGTACCAATTCTAGCTAAAAATACAAACCCACGATCCACAGAAGCTTCTACCAAATACTTTCTAATCCAAGCAACAGCATCAATAATCCTCCTAATAGCCATCTTCCTCAACAACCTAACCTCCGGACAATGAACAATCAACCCACCCCACAACCAAATTTTATCCACAATAATGCTAATTGCCCTAGTAATAAAAATAGGAATAGCCCCCCTCCACTTCTGACTTCCAGAAGTAACTCAAGGAATCCCACTAATCCCAGCCATAATTGTCCTTACATGACAAAAACTCGCCCCCTTGTCAATCATATTTCAAATCTTCCCATCAACAAACACGAACATTATCCTAATTATCTCAATACTATCAATTATAGCTGGCAGCTGAGGAGGACTAAACCAAACACAACTACGAAAAATCCTAGCCTACTCCTCAATCACTCACATAGGATGAATAATAGCAGTACTATACCATGATCCAAACATCACCATTATAGCCCTTATTATCTACATCTTCCTAACAATCCCCACATTCATAATTTTTTACCTAAACTCAAACATAACAACCCTATCACTATCACACACCTGAAATAAATTAACATGAATAATACCCATAATTCCACTAATAATAATATCATTAGGAGGCTTACCCCCACTAACAGGCTTCTCCCCTAAATGAGCCATTATACAAGAACTTACAAAAAACAACAACCTAATCATCCCACTCACAATAGCCATACTAACACTAATAAACCTCTACTTCTACATACGCCTAACATATTCCATCTCAATAACAATGTTCCCCACATCAAACAACACAAAAATTAACTGACAACTAAAGCACATAAAACCAATGCCACTCCTACCACCACTCATAACCTTTTCCACATTACTACTACCTTTAACCCCACTAATACTTACAAACTAGAAATTTAGGTTAATAAGACCAAGAGCCTTCAAAGCCCTTAGTAAGTAAAATTTACTTAATTTCTGCACCACCATAAGGACTGCAAAACTCTATTCTGCATCAACTGAACGCAAATCAATTACTTTAATTAAGCTAAGCCCTTCCTAGATTGATGGGACTTTAACCCACAAAAATTTAGTTAACAGCTAAACAACCTAATCAACTGGCTTCAATCTACTTCTCCCGCCGTCAGGGAAAAAAAGGCGGGAGAAGCCCCGGCAGGGTTGAAGCTGCTTCTTTGAATTTGCAATTCAATATGATATATCACCTCGGAGCTGGTAAAAAGAGGACTCGCTCCTCTGTCTTTAGATTTACAGTCTAATGCTTACTCAGCCATTTTACCCCCTAACTATGTTCATAAATCGCTGATTATTTTCAACCAATCATAAAGACATCGGAACTCTATACTTACTATTTGGTGCATGAGCAGGAGCAGTAGGGACAGCCCTAAGCCTCCTAATCCGAGCAGAATTAGGCCAGCCAGGGAGCCTAATAGAAGATGATCATGTTTATAATGTTATTGTTACATCTCACGCGTTTATTATAATTTTTTTCATGGTTATACCAATCATAATTGGAGGCTTTGGAAACTGACTTGTCCCTTTAATAATTGGTGCTCCCGACATAGCATTCCCCCGAATAAATAATATAAGCTTCTGACTTCTGCCCCCTTCACTCCTCCTCCTACTCGCATCCTCTACCCTTGAAGCCGGCGCTGGAACTGGCTGAACAGTATACCCACCCCTAGCAAGCAATATATCACACCCAGGGGCTTCTGTAGACCTAACTATTTTTTCATTGCATTTAGCAGGTATCTCCTCCATTCTAGGGGCTATCAACTTTATTACAACAATTATTAATATAAAACCCCCAGCCATGACACAATATCAAACTCCCCTATTCGTATGATCCGTCCTAATCACAGCAGTCCTCCTTCTACTCTCCCTTCCAGTCCTAGCTGCCGGAATTACCATGCTACTAACTGACCGCAATCTCAATACTACCTTCTTCGACCCCGCTGGTGGTGGAGACCCCATTCTATATCAACATCTATTCTGATTTTTCGGCCACCCTGAAGTGTACATTCTAATTTTACCAGGTTTCGGAATAATTTCACACATTGTAACATACTACTCCAATAAAAAAGAACCATTTGGCTACATAGGCATGGTTTGAGCTATAATATCAATCGGTTTCCTAGGATTTATTGTATGGGCCCACCACATATTCACAGTAGGAATAGATGTAGACACTCGCGCATATTTCACATCAGCCACTATAATCATCGCAATTCCCACGGGAGTAAAAGTATTTAGCTGACTAGCTACGCTACACGGCGGTAATATTAAATGATCCCCTGCAATACTATGAGCCCTAGGCTTTATCTTTCTTTTCACCGTAGGCGGATTAACAGGAATTGTACTAGCCAACTCATCATTAGACATTGTATTACACGACACATACTATGTAGTAGCACACTTCCATTACGTATTATCTATGGGAGCAGTATTTGCTATTATAGGGGGCTTTATTCACTGATTTCCACTATTTTCAGGCTACACACTCGACCAAACTTATGCTAAAGTTCATTTCACTATTATGTTTGTAGGGGTAAATTTAACCTTCTTTCCACAGCACTTCCTCGGCCTATCCGGAATACCTCGACGATACTCAGACTACCCAGATGCATACACTACATGAAACATCGTCTCATCCGTAGGATCCTTCATCTCACTAACAGCAGTTATTCTAATAATTTTCATGATTTGAGAAGCATTCTCCTCAAAACGAAAAGTCGCCACCATCGAACAACTATCAACCAACCTAGAATGACTGCATGGCTGCCCTCCACCCTACCACACATTTGAAGAAACCACCTATGTAAAAACCATAAACGAAAAAGGAAGGATTTGAACCCCCAAAAATTGGTTTCAAGCCAATCCCATAGACCCTATGACTTTTTCAATAAGATATTAGTAAAATAATTACGTAACTTTGTCAAAGTTGAATCATAGACTAAACATCTATATATCTTAATGGCAGCACCAGCTCAATTAGGCCTACAAAACGCCGCATCCCCAATCATAGAAGAACTTATCGCCTTCCACGACCATGCTCTGATAATCATTTTCTTAATTAGCTCCCTAGTCCTATACATCATCTCTCTAATACTTACCACGAAACTAACTCACACTAGCACCATAAATGCTCAAGAAATCGAAATAATCTGAACTATCCTACCCGCCATAATCCTCATTATAATTGCCCTCCCATCCCTACGTATTTTATACATAACAGACGAATTTAATAAACCGTACCTAACTCTTAAAGCAATTGGCCACCAATGGTACTGGAGCTATGAATACTCCGACTATGAAGACTTAGCATTCGACTCCTATATTATACCAACATATTTCCTTGAGCCTGGAGAATTTCGACTCCTTGAAGTGGATAATCGAACAACCCTACCCATAGAAGCAGATATCCGTGTATTAATTTCATCACAAGACGTTCTACACTCATGGGCTGTACCATCACTAGGCGTAAAAACAGATGCAATCCCAGGACGCTTAAACCAAGCTATAGTAGCTTCCATACGACCAGGCCTATACTACGGACAGTGCTCAGAAATCTGTGGATCCAACCACAGCTTTATGCCCATTGTACTAGAATTTATCTATTTCCAAGATTTCGAAGTATGGGCCTCATACTTATACATTGTATCACTGTAAAGCTAACCAGCATTAACCTTTTAAGTTAAAGATTGAGAGAACCCCTCTCTCTACAGTGAGTGCCCCAACTAAACATATCACCATGACCAATGGTGATTCTATCTATAATTGTAGCCTTATTCTACATCACCCAATTAAAATTATTAAATTTTACTTACTACACCACCCCCTCACCAAAACTAACCAAAACACATAAACATAAAACAACCTGAGAACTAAAATGAACCAAAATCTATTCGCCTCATTCGACATCCCGATAATCCTAGGAATCCCCCTAGTAGCTCTAATCATCATGCTTCCCACCACATTAATTACACCTACCAACAATCTAATTAACAACCGATACTCCTCTCTTCAACAATGATTAATTCAACTTATACTAAAACAAATGATAATCACACATTCTACTAAAGGACGAACTTGGTCACTCATACTTATAGCCTTAGCTACCTTTATCGCCTTAAACAATCTCCTAGGACTTACGCCCTATGCATTTACACCAACCACCCAGTTATCAATAAATCTAGGCATAGCAATTCCCCTATGAGCAGCAACTGTACTCATGGGACTACGATTTAAAACAAAATCAACTCTCGCCCACTTCTTACCACAAGGAACACCCACACCACTCATCCCCATGCTAATTATTATCGAAACAATCAGCCTCTTCATTCAACCAGTAGCCTTAGCCGTACGACTCACAGCTAATATCACAGCAGGTCACCTGTTAATGCACCTACTTGGTGACACTACACTAACCCTCATATCCATCTACTTATCCTCTTCCACAATTACTATCATCATTATTATCCTACTCATTACCCTAGAACTAGGTGTTGCACTCATCCAAGCATATGTATTTACACTCCTAGTAAGCTTATATCTACATGACAACTCATAATGACACACCAAACACATGCCTACCACATAGTTAACCCAAGCCCTTGACCACTAACAGGAGCTTTATCAGCATTCCTACTTACATCTGGCATAATTATATGATTCCATTTCTATTACGTATCCCTCCTTACTGCAGGATTACTAGCTAGCACAATAACAATATTTCAATGATGACGAGACATCGTACGAGAAGGCACATACCAAGGCCACCACACCTCTCCCGTACAAAAAGGCCTTCGATATGGTATAATCCTCTTTATTATCTCTGAAGTGTTCTTCTTCGCTGGATTCTTCTGAGCATTCTATCACTCTAGCTTAGCCCCTACCCCACAAACAGGAGGACACTGACCCCCTACGGGCATTCTTCCCCTTAATCCCATGGAAGTTCCACTACTAAACACAGCCGTACTACTGGCATCAGGAGTCACAATTACTTGAGCACACCACAGCCTAATAGAAGCCAATCGAAAAGAGTCAGCCCAGTCCCTCTCTATAACCATTGCACTAGGAATCTACTTTACCTGCCTTCAAATATCAGAATATTCTGAAACCTCATTCACCATTTCCGACGGAATTTATGGCTCCACTTTCTTTATGGCCACAGGCTTCCATGGTCTACACGTTATCATCGGAACTACATTCCTCATCACCTGCTACTTCCGCCAACAACTATACCACTTCACATCTAGCCACCACTTCGGATTTGAAGCCGCCGCATGATACTGACATTTCGTAGATGTGGTATGATTATTCCTATACATCTCTATTTACTGATGAGGATCTTACTCTCTTAGTATAAACAGTACTATTGACTTCCAATCAATGAGCCTCGTACAACTCGAGAGAGAGTAATAAACTTAGCACTAACCCTAATAACCACTATCCTCCTAGCCCTACTCCTAATCACCATCACATTCTGACTCCCCCAACTAAACACGTACACAGAAAAACATAACCCTTATGAGTGTGGATTTGACCCCACAACCTCCGCCCACCTACCATTCTCCATAAAATTCTTCTTAATTGCTATTACATTCCTCCTATTCGACCTAGAGATCGCCTTACTCCTACCTCTGCCATGAGCAACCCAAACAAACAACTTAACACTAACTATCAACATGATTTTCGCCCTACTTATTATTCTAGCACTGGGCCTAGCCTACGAGTGATCCCAAAAAGGATTGGACTGAATTGAGTTGGTATATAGTTTATTTAAAACAAATGATTTCGACTCATTAGATTATGAAAACTCATATTTACCAATATATGCCTTTCATTTACATCAACGTTACACTAGCATACTTTATATCGCTACTGGGGTTATTGATCTACCGATCCCACCTAATATCATCTCTACTATGTTTGGAAGGCATAATATTATCACTATTTATTATAACCACACTCACAACTCTAAATATACATTCAATATTGATGTATATAATACCCATCACCCTTCTAGTATTCGCCGCATGCGAAGCTGCAGTAGGCCTAGCCCTACTAATCTTAATCTCCAACCTATATGGCTTAGACTATGTACAAAACCTAAACCTACTCCAATGCTAAAAATTATCTTACCCACAATTATAATACTACCAACAATATGACTCTCAAAAACCCGTATAATGTGAATTAACACAATAACATGCAGCCTACTAGTCAGCATTTTTACCCTTATAATACTATATATACCTAACAACCCATGCAACCTATCACTAACTTTCTTCTCAGACCCATTAACATCACCCCTACTAATATTAACAGCCTGGCTACTACCACTAATAATCTTGGCAACACAACAACACCTGTACAACAACCCAACTCCACGAAAAAAACTATACATCTCTATACTAGTTTTTTTACAAATCTCCCTAATTATAACTTTCTCAGCCACCGAACTAATCTTATTCTATATCCTATTCGAAACCACCCTAATCCCAACCCTAATTATTATTACCCGCTGAGGGTATCAACCAGAACGTCTTAATGCCGGCTCATACTTCCTATTCTACACACTAGCTGGATCCCTCCCCCTACTAATTACACTCCTATATTATTTTAGCTACTTAGGATCCCTAAACATTATTACAACAACCATAAACACTAAAGAAATCACATTATCCTGAACCAATAACATCATATGACTAGGATGTATAATAGCCTTTATAGTTAAAATACCCCTATACGGACTACACCTATGACTACCCAAAGCCCATGTTGAAGCCCCAATTGCCGGTTCAATAGTACTTGCAGCCATTTTACTAAAACTAGGTGGTTATGGCATGATACGAATTACTCCTATACTAAACCCCCTAACAGAAAAAATAAGCTACCCATTTATCATTTTATCCTTATGAGGCATAATCATAACAAGCTCCATCTGCCTACGACAAGCAGACCTAAAATCACTCATCGCCTACTCCTCCGTCAGCCACATAGCACTAGTTATCCTAGCCATCCTCATCCAAACCCCCTGAAGTCTCACCGGCGCTATCATTCTAATGATTGCCCACGGATTAACCTCATCTCTACTATTCTGCCTAGCAAATTCCAACTACGAACGAATCCACAGCCGAACTATAATACTCACACGAGGCCTTCAAGCACTATTCCCACTTCTAGCACTATGGTGATTACTGGCTAACCTTACCAATCTAGCCCTACCTCCAACTATCAACCTAATAGGAGAACTGCTAACAATTTTAGCCTCCTTCTCCTGATCTAACTTCACTATTGTATTCACAGGTCTCAACATGCTAATCACAGCCCTATACTCACTTCACATATTCACCTCAACACAACGAGGCCCACTAACATATAGTACCAGCAATGTAAAACCCATGTTTACACGAGAAAATACACTCATACTAATGCACATAGCACCCATCCTCCTACTCACACTAAACCCCAAAACAATTATATGCTTTACGCCCTGTAACTATAGTTTAATAAAAACATTAGATTGTGAATCTAATAATAGAAGCTCATAACTTCTTAGCTACCGAGAAAGAATGCAAGAACTGCTAATTCATGCCCCCAAGCCTAAAAACCTGGCTTTCTCAACTTTTAAAGGATAGTAGTTATCCATTGGTCTTAGGAACCAAAAACATTGGTGCAACTCCAAATAAAAGTAAAAATACACTCCTCAATAACCCTAATAACTATAATTCCACTACTAGCACCTATCATAATTACCCTAATTAACCCAAACAAAAACCTCCTATACCCCCACTACGTAAAATTATCTATCATCTACGCCTTTACCACCAGCATGCTATCAATAATAATATTCATCTTTACAGGCCAAGAATCTGTAATCTCAAACTGACATTGAATAACAATCCAAACTATCGAACTATCACTAAACTTTAAAATAGACTTCTTCTCTGTAATATTCACCCCCGTAGCATTATTTGTTACCTGATCTATCGTAGAATTTTCAATGTGGTATATAAGCTCAGACCCAAACATCAATCGATTCCTCAAATACCTACTTATCTTCCTAGTAACGATATTAATTCTAATCACAGCTAACAACCTACTGCAACTTTTTATCGGATGAGAGGGAATAGGTATTATATCATTCCTACTAATTAGCTGATGACACGGCCGAACAGACGCAAACACTGCAGCCCTACAAGCAATTTTATACAATCGGATCGGAGACATCGGATTTATTATGGCAATAACATGGTTCTTCCTACACTCCAACTCATGAAGCTTCCAACAAATATTTATCCTTGACCCAACTCCAAATTCTTTTCCCCTAATAAGCCTCCTACTAGCAGCTACAGGAAAATCCGCCCAATTCGGCCTACACCCATGACTCCCATCCGCCATAGAGGGACCAACACCAGTTTCAGCATTACTTCACTCCAGCACAATAGTTGTTGCAGGAATCTTCCTAATCATCCGCTTCCACCCAATAATCGAAAATAACCCATCTATCCAAACACTAGCTCTATCAATAGGCGCAATCACTACACTATTCACTGCAATCTGCGCTCTAACACAAAATGACCTAAAAAAGATCGTAGCCTTCTCAACCTCAAGCCAACTAGGTCTCATAATAGTAACAATCGGCATTAATCAACCACACCTAGCTTTCCTCCACATCTGCACCCACGCCTTCTTTAAAGCCATACTATTCCTATCCGCAGGATCTATCATCCACAGCCTAAACAATGAACAAGATATCCGCAAAATAGGGGGACTATTTAAAACCCTGCCTTTCACATCCTCCTCCCTCATCATCGGCAGCTTCGCACTTATAGGAATGCCCTTTCTCACAGGTTTCTACTCAAAAGACCTAATCATCGAAACCGCCAACACGTCGTATACAAACGCCTGAGCCCTAACGACTACCTTAGTAGCCACCTCCCTCACAGCTATATATAGTATCCGAATTATTTTCTTTACCCTAACAGGATACCCTCGCTTTACAACTCTAATCCTAATTAATGAAAATAACCCAAAACTAATAAACCCTATTAATCGCCTAGCAGTGGGTAGCATTTTCGCCGGGTTTCTTATTTCCAACTGCGTTCCTCCTACCTCACACCCCCAAGTCACCATACCATGACACCTAAAACTCATAGCCTTAAGCGTAACAGTCCTAGGACTTCTTGTAGCGATGGAACTTAATTTAATAACTAACAATATGAAATTAAGCACCCCATTAAAAACCTTCTACTTCTCTAACATACTAGGATTTTACTCAACCACTACACACCGACTCAACCCACATTCAAGCCTAACCACAAGCCAAAACCTCACCTCAGCCCTACTAGACCTATTCTGATTAGAAAAATCCATACCAAAAATAACAACACAAACTCAAATCTCAATATCCACCACCTCATCAACTCAAAAGGGCCTAATTAAACTATATTTCTTATCCTTTTTTATCCCACCAATACTAGCACTTTTCCTAATAATCTAACCACCCCCCCGAGTAAGCTCAATCGCAATATGTATTCCCATAAACAACGCCCAACAAGTCACTAAAACCACCCAAAACCCATAATTATATAAAGCAGCAGCACCTGTAGGATCTTCACGAATCAACCCTGGCCCATCACCCTCATAAATCATTCAACTTGACACAGTATTATAATTAACAACAATCTCCACAGTCTTTACAGGGTCCCCACCTAACAAAAACAATATAGTCATCTCTATCATTAAACCTAGCACAAATATACATAAAATATCTGCACTTGACACCCACGTTTCAGGATGCTCATCAATTGCTATAGCTGCAGTATAACCAAAAACTACCATTATTCCCCCTAAATAAATCAAGAAAACCATAAGACCCATATAAGACCCACCAAAATACAAAGTAATAACACAACCTACAGCACCACTAAAAATCAACACTAAACCCCCATAAATAGGAGAAGGCTTAGAAGAAAACCCCACAAAACCCATTACTAAAATAATACTTAATGTAAATAAAGCATATGTCATTATTCCCACATGGACTATAACCATGACTAATGATATGAAAAACCATCGTTGTATTTCAACTATAAGAATATTAATGACCTCTCCCCGTAAAACCCACCCACTAGCAAAAATCATTAATGAATCATTCATCGACCTCCCCACACCATCCAACATCTCCTCTTGATGAAATTTTGGCTCACTCTTAGGTACCTGCCTAATTATTCAAATCACTACAGGCCTATTCCTAGCAATACACTACACACCAGACACAGCTTCCGCTTTCTCCTCAGTCGCCCACATCACCCGAGACGTTAACTACGGCTGAATAATCCGATATTTACATGCTAACGGCGCATCCATATTCTTTATTTGCCTATTCCTCCACATCGGCCGAGGCTTATATTACGGGTCGTTCCTTTTTCTGAAGACTTGAAACATCGGTACAATCCTACTACTTACAACCATAGCCACAGCATTCATAGGTTATGTACTACCATGAGGTCAAATGTCATTCTGAGGAGCCACAGTAATTACAAACCTTCTATCAGCCATCCCCTATATTGGATCAGACTTAGTCCAATGGATCTGAGGCGGGTTTTCAGTAGACAAAGCCACCCTCACACGATTCTTCACCTTCCACTTTATCTTACCTTTCATTATTGCAGCTCTAGCTACCATCCACCTTCTGTTTCTGCATGAGACAGGTTCAAGTAATCCGTCAGGAATTACCTCAGAACCCGACAAAATTTCATTCCACCCATATTATACAACTAAAGATATTCTCGGGCTGATACTCCTCCTCCTGATCCTAACAAGCCTAACTTTATTCACACCCGACCTATTAACAGACCCAGACAACTACACACTAGCAAACCCCCTAAACACCCCGCCCCATATCAAACCAGAATGATATTTCCTATTTGCATACGCAATCCTACGATCCATCCCCAACAAACTAGGAGGGGTCCTAGCTCTAATAATATCCATCCTAGTCTTAATAATTGTCCCCATAACACACCTATCCAAACAACAAAGCATAACATTCCGACCAATTACTCAAATCATATTCTGAACACTAGTGGCCGACCTACTCACCCTCACATGAATTGGAGGCCAACCAGTTGAACACCCGTTCATCGCCATTGGCCAAACAGCTTCTATCATATACTTTCTCATCATTATCACCCTAATCCCCCTTTCCGCCCTTATCGAAAACAAACTACTAAAATGATAAATGTCCTTGTAGTATAAACGATTACCCTGGTCTTGTAAACCAGAAATGGAGAACGCTTACTCCCAAGGACACTCAAGGAGAGAATTTTTAATTCCACCATCAACACCCAAAGCTGATATTCTAGTATTAAACTACTCCCTGCACCTCAACTCTATTATTGATGGACTAACAATAAAGTACTTTGCAAGTACATACAATGTCCCAAACTTTTATGTAATTAGTGCATTAATGCTTTACCCCATGAATAATGTACAGTACTATATATGCTTGATTATACATAGTACATGAAATCCTAAAACCACATAAAATCCTTGAAAAACATGCTTACAAGCAGGAACTGGAAACGTATAGCGGACTAAAACCTACAAAAGCTTGATACCACATAAGATCTAAAAGAACATGACTATCATTTAACCAAACTGAAACCATAAAGAACATAGTACATTCAAACATTGATCGGACATAGTACATTTAATAGAGTGATCGTCCGGTACATGGATATCCACCAGGTAACCTTGGTCTCTTAATCTACCAACCTCCGTGAAACCAGCAACCCGCCCACATCTACTAGTATTCTCGCTCCGGGCCCATACAGACAGGGCTTGGTTATCCTGAAACTATATCTGGCATTTGGTTCCTACCTCAGGGCCATTAAACTAAGTCCGCACATACGTCCCCCTTAAATAAGACATCACGATGGTGTGGCGCTATCTCCCTCTCGTTCTCGCGTCACTGGATGCATGGGTGCCTCTGGTAGGAAAGGAATGTACTCATCAGCATCGTCGAAAGACTCCTGGAAAGAGGTTCCAATTATCATCCTGTAGCACCTGACTGTGATTTGCCAGACTTTATGCTATCATCGCGCCTGATATTGAATGTCTTGGTCCCCAACCCGCCCCTAAGGTGCTATTAAGTCAATGGTTTCAGGACATAATAAGCCAATTATTTAGCACCCCAACCAAAAAATTTAAAATTTAACCACACGTAACCAAAATATTTACCCACACAAACCCAAATTATACACCCGTATTTTCTGAGGCATGTATCACAAAGAGACAACCCACTATTGACCCCATTCTCCAACAAAGAGACAATTCACTACTGACCCCACTACCCAACCAAAACTTCTCCACCCCAACACAAACATCACTAAATATTGCATGAACCGTTACTCCTCACATACCTCAAACGATACCCTTCAGAGAATGTACTTGTACTAACACAACAGGGGGTACCCCCTGGCCACAAGCACAGCTTAAACACTCATACACCGTCCAAACAACTCAA